TCTCGTTACCGAGGGCCTCGTTTCAAAAAAATACGCCGTCTGGGTGTTTTACCGGGACTAACTAGCCAATTAAAAATTCTCAGATGTACTAGTAAAAGAACCACACTTGGAAATGATCCTAGAAACCAATCACGCTCTGGTAAAAAATCTCAATATCGTATTCGTTTAGAAGAAAAACAAAAATTGCGTTTTCATTATGGTCTAACGGAAAGACAATTACTTAAATACGTCCATATCGCTGGAAAAGCCAAAGGGTCAACAGGTCAGGTTTTACTACAATTACTTGAAATGCGTTTGGATAACATCCTTTTTCGATTAGGTATGGCTTCGACCATTCCTGGAGCCCGGCAATTAGTTAACCATAGACATATTTTAGTTAATGGTCATATAGTAGATATACCAAGTTATCGATGCAAACCCCGAGATATTATTACTACAAGGGATGAACAAAAATCCAGAGCTCTGATTCAAAATTATCTTGATGCATCTCCCCGTGAAGAATTGCCAACACATTTAACTCTTCACTCATCCCAATATAAAGGATCAGTCAATCAAATAATAGATAGTAAGTGGGTCGGTTTGGAAATAAATGAGTTGCTAGTCGTAGAATATTATTCCCGTCAAACTTGAACCTAACTAAATTAAAACAACAAAGGTTCGGCGAATTTTTACCTCCCCATTGTTTGGCGAAGTAAATCGCTAAAGTAAGAGAGTTTTATCTGTATTTCTATTCTTCATGTATCATAAATATGGGTCGAAGGGCTATTTTCATGCCTGGGATCCTCGTTTTACAATATTTTATGTACCTATGTACTGTACCACAGCAACTAGAATTAGCAACAATATGAATATATATACAATCTATATTACAGAAAGTTCTAGTACCATCTATATGGATATGTAGATATCCATAATGAAATCATATGAAGGATATCTTTTTTTTATCTATTATATCTAACCGATTCTATTATATCTATTATATAATAATTAATAATATAGAAATAGAAAAAAGTACAGATTATTATGTTATGATTATGTTATGATTATGTATCGATTAAGTAAATTAAATGATTATTCATGATTCCATATTGAATCAATCCCATACCGGTATTGAATCAATCCCATACCGGTTCCAAACAAACTTGAGGAATGTTATGGTAAAACTTCGTTTAAAACGATGTGGTAGAAAGCAACGTGCGACTTGAAAGAATGATCGGTTGTGGATTCTTATATCCACCATTTATATATATTTAAATTATGATATATTTTATGATATATTTAAATTATGAGGTGCTCTTGGCTCGACATAGTTTGTTCGGTTCTAATTATTTACTTTAAACAACCCACAACCCAACTAAATGGGGTTGTTAGTTAAAGTAAATAATACACCGTGGAGCTCGTGCGGAAAAGATTAATTCATTTCTCAGAGGTAAGGATCTAGGGTTAATGTCAATCAATAAGTTCGAATAACTTTGTAAGCATATCTTCGATATAGAAATTCAAAAGATTAAATTGAATCCTTTTGGATTTGAAATTTTTGTTGAAATTGGAAAAACTATTTCGATCATAAAGTGTATCACACGGGAATCCACCGTTCATATGATTCTTCGATAGTCAATAAATAACAAAAGGTATGTTGCTGCCATTTTGAAACGATTAAGGATCACCGAAGTAATGTCTAAACCCAATGATTCAAAACGAAGATAAACGATCCTGGAACAAGAAAACACCAATTTTAATTGTCTAAACACTTTGAACAAAATTAAGGAATAAAAAAAGAGATTCTAAACGAGACAAAAAGTAGGTTAGAGATAGCTCAATAAATGAAATGTCAAGGATTCGGGATTTTCCTTTGAACTCTTTGAGAATTATCCAACTTGAGTTATAAGTACGAATGGTTTTTTCGTGTTTTTTACAAAAAAAAAAAAAAAACGAAAACAATCAATCATAGTTTCAGTTTAATTGAATTTATTATTTTATGGATCTATTTGCCACTCTATATACTATGACATTAGAATCATTCTTTCTCGAGCCGTACGAGGAGAAAGCCTCCTATACGTTTCTAAGGGGGGAATTGTTCATCTATATCTATCCCAATGAGCCATTTATCGAATCGTTGCAATTGATGTTCGATCCCGAAGAGAAGGAAGAGATCTTCGTAAAGTGGGTTTTTATGATCCAATAAAAAATCAAGCTTCTTCAAATGTTCCCGCCATTTTATATTTCCTTGAAAAAGGCGCTCAACCTACGGAAACTGTTCATGACATTTTAAAGAAGGCGGAGATATTTAAGGAACTTCACATTAATTACGCGAAATCAAATTAAATTAATACAAATAAATACATATCGTGTAATTTTTTCTTCACTATTCTCCTCCTGTTTCCCCGTCTTTTGTTGTATCCATAAAATTTTGTATGGGATTATTCCCCAATCAGGTATTTTTGTCGGGACTCCCCTCAAAAAAGGGCCGAGCTTTCTTATGGTATCTTTATGGATATTGAATAAACTCCAGATTTTCTTCTTGGTTCTTTTTTTCTTTTCTACATCCACACTTTTTATTCTCTAGGTAGGTTATGTTATCTATGAAGTGCCAATCCAACACAAGTTCTTATTATTTTATAAGTTATAAGATTTATTTTATTATAAATTTTCATTTCTCAACGTTCATATTGACAATAGTGTATTGAACAAATATAATTGATCGTGGATAAATAGATCTATTTATCCACGCCCTATCAGTTTTATTTTTTACTTTACTTCATGTAAACGAGAGTTTCCTTAGATTCAATTGATACAACGCGAGAAAGTCTCTTCTGAATAAGCAAAAATGGTAAAAAAAAGAATAGTATTCTAAATAATACTAAAAAATAATAATTAATTAAATTATATAATTATAAGGGATTCCTCATTATATATCTGGGAATTTTTAATATTTTCATTATATCTGTTATTGTTCATAATTTACCTAATTTACTATAAAAATGTGTGTTTTTTCTAGGGTAATCCAATCTCTCTTTTTTTATTCCGATCGTATCTACACACCATAATTCTATTTTGGGGTTGCTAACTCAACGGTAGAGTACTCGGCTTTTAAGTGCGGCTAAAATCTTTTACACATTGGATGAAGCAACGGATTCGTCCATACCGTTGGTAGAGTTTGTAAGACCCCGACTGATCCTGAGAGAGAACGAATGGAAAAAACAGCATGTCGTATAAATGAATAACTCATATCATAAATGAATAACTTTAAGATAGAGTACTTAACCCTTACGGGATCATTACAAAATAATTTTTTTTGTTTCTTCGAGTTTTAATTCTTAGAGCAGTACAAAAAATCAATTATGGTTGGATCGAGTGAATAAATGGATAGAGCTACAAACCTCCAATTATAGGGAAACAAAAAGAGCAACGAGCTTCGGTTCTTAATTCGAATAATTACCAATTACCCGATCTAATTATACGTTAGAAATATATTAGTCCCTGGGGAGGGCAAAGATTATTAAATCACTTTAATTTTTAATTTAATAATTAATAAGTAGATTCTTCACTTTTTTTTTGAATCCTAACTATTCTATTAATTATATCCCTGTGCAGAGACAAATGTGTAAAAGAAACAGTATATTGAGAAACATAATTCTAAAGTCAAAAGAGCGATCGGGTTGCAAAAATAAAGGATTTCTAACTATCTTCGGTATCTTATAACGAACAAGAACCAATCGGATGGGAAAAGAGAGAATCCATGGATTAATCATTTACATTTACAAGGTATCTTTTCTTACTATATACCTTGATATTTTGTTTTGACTGTATCGTACCTATGTATTTATCATTTGATGACCAAGAAATCCCCGGTTTTGGTTCAAATCGAATTTAAAATGGAAGAATTACAAGAATATTTAAAGACAGATAGATCGCGAGAACGCGACTTCCTATACCCACTTCTCTTTCAGGAATACATTTATGCACTTGCTTATGATCATGGGTTAAATAAATCGATTCTTTATGAGCCTATGGAAAATTTAGGTTATGACAATAAATATAGTTTACTAATTGTTAAACGTTTAATTACTCGAATGTATCAACAGAAGCATTTGATTGTTTTGACGAATGATTCTAATCCAATTTTTTTTTTCGGGCATAATAGTAATAAAAATTTTGATTCTCGAATGATATCAGAGGGGGTTGCAGTCATTCTGGAACTTCCATTCTCACTGCGATTAGTATCTTCCCCAGAAAGTCAAGAAATAGACAAATCTATGACTTTACGATCAATTCATTCCATATTTCCTTTTTTCGAGGATAAATTATTACATTTAAATCATGTATTAGATATACTAATACCCTACCCTATCCATCTGGAACTATTGGTTCAAACCCTTCGCTCTTGGATACAAGATGCTCCCTTTTTGCACTTATTGAGATTCTTTCTCTACAAGTATCATAATTGGAATAGTCTTATTACTCAAAAAACGAAAACGAATCTCTTTTTTTCAAAAGGGAATCAAAGATTATTCCTGTTCCTATATAATTTTCATGTATATGAATCGGAATCCATATTTGTTTTTCTCCGCAAACAATCTTATCATTTACGATCAACGTCTTCTAGAGCGTTTCTTAATCGAACACATTTTTATAGAAAAATAGAACATTTTTTAGTGGTTTTTGGTCATTATTTTCATACTATCCTATGGTTGTTCAAGGATCCTTTCATCCATTATTTCAGATTTCAAGGAAAATCCATTTTGTCTTCAAAAGGAACCCCTCTTCTGATGAAGAAATGGAAATATTACCTTGTAAATTTATGGGAATGTCATTTTTACTTTTGGTCTCAACCGGATAGGATTCATATAAACCAATTATCCAATCATTTTATCGATTTTATGGGTTATCTTTCAAGTGTACGACCAACTCCTTCAGCAGTAAGGAGTCAAATGTTAGAAAATTCATTTATTATAGATATTGTTATTAAAAAGTTTGATACTATAGTTCCAATTATTCCT